ACATCTTTATTTCCTACATTGATATACACAAACTATCTTATCATTTCTTCCTTCTTCCTTTTGGTCTCATATATCATATAACAAACATATAATATGGTAAAAGACTTATATAAAGTATGAAATAAATATGAAATCTACCACAAAAAATTAATATTTTTTTGGAATTTAAGGCGGAAATGGACGTATTTTTTTCTTTTAATAAATATCTATTTTGTACATTTCAATTTGAATTAGGAACTCCGCGTACAAGTGGTAAGTCATTAACTACATATACACATCCGGTCATATATGTATTACCATTATGTATTACAAATTACAATAAAATTACAATAACGAATACAGAAAGAGGAGTTTTTAAAATGCGAGATCTAAAAACATATCTCTCCGTAGCACCGGTAGTAAGTACTCTATGGTTCGGGTCTTTAGCAGGTTTATTGATAGAGATCAATCGTTTTTTTCCGGATGCGTTGATATTCCCCTTTTTTTCATTCTAGCTATTGATATGGGAAGGGGGAAGAAGATTAGAGATACAATCAAATATCTGTAACTAATCCCTACCCCTCCCTTCTTTTTTTCTTTGTTTTTTCTTTTTTTAATTATTCTTTCTAAAAAAAAAAAAAAACAAAGAAAAAGCGGTTTCACCCTCAGTGAAACTATGAACTCGGGCTCAGGCTCAAATTAAATTAATAATAGAATGGAAATGCGGTGGTTGGGGCAACAATATCATACAAGATACTTAACTGAAAATGAAATACTGTACGGCAATTAAAAATTATAAATATAGTTAGAAATCATTATATTACTTATTATTTATTACTATATTGATTGCAACAAAATATTTCTTTCATAATTTGATTTCGAGTTACCTGCTTCTATTTTTGTGTCCTTTCTTCTTCCTTGCTTCGGGTCGGAAAATTAAAGAATTGAGTGAATCAAAAACCAAAGGAGGTTCATGGCTAAGGGTAAAGATGTCCGAGTAACGGTTATTTTGGAATGTACCAGTTGTGTTCGAAATCGTGTTAATAAGGAATCAATGGGCATTTCCAGATATATTACTCAAAAGAATCGACACAATACGCCTAGTCGATTGGAATTGAGAAAATTCTGTCCCTGTTGTTACAAACATACGATTCATGGGGAGATAAAGAAATAGATCGAACCGATCGCTCGTGTGTCAGTCTTCCAAGGAAGATGAAAAATTACATATTATATATAACAATATATATATATAATTTATTTTTGAATTTATTTAAATATATTTATTTAAATATAAATAAATATAAACAAATAAATATAAACAAACCAAATCCTATTTCGATCGGATCAAAGATGATGTAGAATTAAGAAATAGGATTGGGATTTTCAGGATAAGGAATAAACAAACCATGGATAAATCAAAGCGAATCTTTCTTAAATCTAAGCGATCTTTTCGTAGGCGTTTGCCTCCGATCCAATCGGGGGATCGAATTGATTATAGAAACATGAGTTTAATTAGTCGATTTATTAGCGAACAAGGAAAAATATTATCTAGACGGGTGAATAGATTGACCTTAAAACAACAACGATTAATTACTATTGCTATAAAACAAGCTCGTATTTTATCTCCGTTACCTTTTCTTAATAATGAGAAACAATTTGAAAGAAGCGAGTCAACCGCTAGAGCTGCTGGTCTTAGAACCAGAAAAAAAATAGGTTGACTCTTCAATTGAATTGAATCAAAATAAAATTCCAATCCAAACTCAAATGCGGATTGACGTTTTTTTTTTGTTCGAAAAATCGTAAAATCGAAATGTCCTGTCGTAAGAAAAAAAATGGGAGAAGAGGAATAAATATTTTTTATTTAACGTCTTTCTTCATTTTGATGACTTTATCATATTTTATCATACTAATTTCTACTCTACCTTCCCAGAGTTCATTCTCCAGGGAACTCCATTTAAACTATTCCAACGGATTCCTTCCAATCTCTTTATTTTATGATCTCATTGGAAATCATATAAAGACAACTCTTATTTAATATAGCTATTTGTGCAAGTATTTTACGATTAAGAAGTAACTGTCTCTTGTACAGATTGTGTATAAATTTACTATAACTAAAGTATACTTTAGTCTCGCGAATTACTGCATTTATCCGAGTGATCCACAACCGACGAAAATCTCTCTTTTGTCTACCTCTATCCCGATGAGCCGAAACCAAAGCTCTTATTTTCTGTTGAGTAATAGTACGAGTAAGTCTTGAATGAGCCCCTCGAAAGGTTGATGCAAATAAACGAATTTTTGTTCTACGTCTTCGAGCTATATACCCTCGTTTAATTCTGGTCATTGAATAAATGAAACTTTGATGAATAACTAATCGATTTCCTTTCTTTCAGTTATTCCCTTCCCGTATCCTAGTCTATTAATAACAAAACGGATTCTTCCAATGTATAAAATTTAAATTCCAATGGCTTTTGCTACTATAACCTTCCCGACCACGATTTTTTTTTTTTTTTTCTAGGTGAAATGCCTAGAAAAAAATTGTATTGATATTAGGTATCAAAAACACATAAAAGTAGTAAATATAAATGGATATAGTGGGTTCCATCGTTTCTATGGTTACTTCTTAAACGGTGAGGTCCTCTCTATACACCGGAGCCCTTCTTTCATTTAATCAATGTTATTGTTAACTTGTACAGTTCACACTCTTTGGCTCTACCCATAATTATCCAGTACGAGGTCTTTCACAATGAGATCTACTTATACAGTAACGGTATTTAATTATGAAGATTAGCTGAGTAGCTGACCCTGTTAGTCCGTTCTTGCAAGAGTAAGGCATAATTTTTCTGCTTTTTAAAATAGTATTTCCCCTGCTTAATGGATATCATTTGCTATCAATGGAGAATTCTTTCTCATCTTAAATTTAAAACGGAGTTGATTGGATTTGCACCAACGGAAACCATACATTTGATACCACAATAGAAGGATAGATCTTTTTGATTTTTAGATATTGAATGGAGTTCTTCCATTCTAGTCTATTCACTGGTACTGATCGTTGATACTGGATCAATTGTTTTCTTTCTTTTGTCCTAGCCCATGATCTGAACGAGTCGCACATACACCCTAGTACATGTTCCTCGTCGCTGAGGACATCCCCCAAGAGCGGGGGATTTCGTGACATTTCTGATTGGCTGTCTTGTGTTTCTAATAAGTTGTTTAATAGTTGGCATATTGAATCATATACATAATGGGCTGGTTTAGATCGATCTTAACCGGATGATTATGAATTATTTTATTTCTATATTAATAGATTAATGAAATGAATAGAATATTAAATCCGGTAAGAAGATAAAATCTCAAATCACCAATTCGTCTGAAATTTTTGTTATTTTTTCTTTTTTATTCAGTCGCTACAAGATCAACAATTCCATGAGCTTGGGCTTCTGTTGCTGACATAAAAACATCTCTTTCCATATCTTCGGATACAACCCATAAGGGTTTGCCTGTCCTTTGTACATAAACCCTTGTGACGGTTTCGCGCATCTTCAAAAGTTCTTCCGCTTCCAAGATAAATTCTCCCGTCTGTGCCTCATAAAAAGAACTAGCAGGTTGATGGATCATTACCCTGATGATATAACATAATAAATGTTTATTCTATCTCGCATGATGATAAGGTGAAGAGATAAAGAATAATAAAATATAGAATTGAACAACCGTACAGGCATCTTTTACGCATTGCATACGGCTCTATAATGGAATTCGTTTTTACCTTACTTAAATATCAAATAAATTAAATATAGGGTCTATCAGACTCGGGTTGGTAAATGATCCAATAACCACCCTTCTTTTTGTTTTTGGAGTAGTTCAAAAATACTATGATGGCTCCGTTGCTTTATATATTTATTTCGTCTGTTATTTAGCAATCCCAAAGTTTCTTTTTTTTTTTTTTTTCAAATAAAAAAACAAGATTTTTTTTATTTTCATATTCTTTCATAACCTAAATATTGTTAAGAGCCTCCCGGCGTGAAAACAAAAAAGTTTGTGACGCTGAAATAGGCCTCCCGATAGATTAGATAAAATCGGAAATACCTTTTATCTCATACTACTCTTTCGATACATAATTTAAGGGTTAAAAAAATTTATCATATCGAATTCGAAGTGCCATGCTATTATTACTTAATATTCATATTTCATATAGCGCGAAGGCATAGTCTTCTTTTTTCTCTCAAATCAAATAAAAAACTCATTGGCGCCAAGCGTGAGGGAATGCTAGACGTTTGGTAATTTCTCCTCCGACCAGAATAAAAGATCCCATTGAAGCGGCTAATCCCATGCATATTGTCTGTATATCTGGTCGCACAAATTGCATAGTATCATAAATAGCTACTCCGGGTATTACCCATCCGCCAGGAGAATTTATAAACAAATATAGATCTTTGGTATCATCCTCTATACTGAGATATACCATAAGACCAATAAGTTGATTCGAGATCTCGCTATCAACCCCTTGGCCTAAAAAAAGTAATCTTTCTCGATAAAGTCGGTTGATTGGGATAAAGTTGTATCCCTTAGAAACCGTACATGCACCTTTTGATGCATACGGTTCAACAAAAATAACGAAAAAAAAAAAAAGAATCAATGTGTAGATGTAGATTCTAGCGCTTTCTTTTATTTATTTTTTTTTTTTTTTTTTCATACCAGGCTTTTAACTTATAAAAAGGGGCTTTTCTTTCATTTTTCAAAAAAGATGGGTTTTGGCCTGTTTTGTTTATCTATAAAAAAAATTACTAAATTTATCTAACTAACTTTTCATTGATGTATTGTTTCATCGAGATACAATCTCAATCGCGATGTAATTTTCTTGTTCCTGAATGGGCTTCTTCAATTTTTTTAGGTTTATGCTCTACTCCGAGTAAAGATCCGCCCGATTTGGATTTGCACATATATGACAAATGCCCCAATACCACGTCCTTTTGCTATGACTTCCTTTTTACAATTTATTTAATGTCTTACAACAGATATTCAATGCATTCATCATATTACTCGATTGATTAACAGTTTGAGATCACTTCTATATATAAATATATAAAGAAATAGAATATGATAGAAATTGTAATCATAAATAGATTTATTACCGGTTTTTTTCTAAACGGAGCCTGGATACTTCATTTTATTGGCCTAACCAAGATAATTTTATTGGCCTAACCAAGATAACCATAAATTATTCTAATTGATAATATTAATCTGTATACCCTCCCGAAAAAATGGATCTAATTGAACTTCACGCTCCAAATTTTTGATAATTCAATCAATCTTTCTTGGGCGAAGGGGAGGATATCTCGATCGGGGAAGAGAATGGGGAAATACCATATGACCCAATATATCTGACAAGTCGCACTATATGTCAATCCACAATGCATCTTCCTCTCCAGGACTTCGAAAAGGTACTCTTGGAACACCAATAGGCATTAAATAAAAGAAAAATTAAGTACTATATCTCACTTTGATGTGAAAGCGTAACAATGGATTTAGTGTCCTACTAATATTGGCCTTTATCATATTTTATCCATAGATTGACTAAGTTCATAAAAAAAGATAAAGAAGACAAAATGAATAAAGGAAAATTATTACAAATAAGTCCTTTGAATGATGAACAAATATATATATGCATTCACTCATATAAAATGGTATCAACTCCCCTACCATTGCGTATTGGTACTTATCGGGTGTAGAATAGATCTGCTTCTTTTTGTTCCTACGAACAAAATAGTTTCATTATTACTAAAAGTAATTGAAAAGAATCAAACAAATCAAACAAATATTAATTCTTTCCCCAAGATAATCCACTAAAAAGAGGGTCCACAGCATAGTTTTTTCCAATGCAATAAAGTTACATTGTGTCTATTTTTCATTGATAAAGGGGTATTTCCATGGGTTTGCCTTGGTATCGTGTTCATACCGTCGTATTGAATGATCCCGGTCGTTTGATTTCTGTCCATATAATGCATACAGCTCTGGTTGCTGGTTGGGCCGGTTCGATGGCTCTATACGAATTAGCAGTTTTTGATCCTTCTGATCCTGTTCTTGATCCAATGTGGAGACAGGGTATGTTCGTTATACCCTTCATGACTCGTTTAGGAATAACCAATTCATGGGGCGGTTGGAGTATCACAGGGGGTACTGTAACGAATCCGGGTATTTGGAGTTACGAAGGTGTGGCCGGGGCACATATTGTGTTTTCGGGCTTGTGCTTTTTGGCAGCTATCTGGCATTGGGTGTATTGGGATCTAGAAATATTTACTGATGAACGTACAGGAAAACCCTCTTTGGATTTGCCTAAGATCTTTGGAATTCATTTATTTCTATCAGGGGTGGCTTGCTTTGGTTTTGGTGCATTTCATGTAACAGGATTGTATGGTCCTGGAATATGGGTGTCCGATCCTTATGGACTAACTGGAAGGGTACAATCCGTAAATCCAGCGTGGGGTGTGGAGGGTTTTGATCCTTTTGTTCCGGGAGGAATAGCCTCTCATCATATTGCAGCAGGGACCTTGGGCATATTGGCGGGTCTATTCCATCTTAGTGTACGTCCACCTCAACGCCTATACAAAGGATTACGTATGGGAAATATTGAAACCGTCCTTTCCAGTAGTATTGCTGCTGTCTTTTTTGCCGCTTTTGTAGTTGCTGGAACTATGTGGTATGGTTCAGCAACTACCCCGATTGAATTATTTGGTCCCACTCGTTATCAATGGGATCAAGGATACTTCCAACAAGAAATATATCGAAGAATTGGTGCTGGGTTGGCTGAAAATCAAAGTTTATCTGAAGCTTGGTCTAAAATTCCCGAAAAACTAGCTTTTTATGATTACATCGGCAATAATCCGGCAAAGGGGGGGTTATTCAGAGCGGGCTCAATGGACAACGGGGATGGAATAGCTGTTGGGTGGTTAGGACATCCTATCTTTAGAGATAAAGAGGGGCGCGAACTTTTTGTACGTCGTATGCCTACTTTTTTTGAAACATTTCCGGTTGTTTTGGTAGACGGAGACGGAATTGTTAGAGCCGATGTTCCTTTTAGAAGGGCGGAATCTAAATATAGTGTCGAACAAGTAGGTGTAACTGTCGAGTTCTATGGCGGCGAACTCAACGGAGTCAGTTATAGCGATCCCGCTACTGTGAAAAAATATGCTAGACGTGCTCAATTGGGTGAGATTTTTGAATTAGATCGTGCTACTTTGAAATCCGATGGTGTTTTTCGTAGCAGTCCACGGGGTTGGTTTACTTTTGGACATGCTTCGTTTGCTTTGCTCTTCTTCTTCGGACACATTTGGCATGGTGCTAGAACCTTGTTTCGAGATGTTTTTGCTGGTATTGATCCAGATTTAGATGCTCAAGTGGAATTTGGAGCATTCCAAAAACTTGGAGATCCAACTACAAGAAGACAAGTAGTCTGATACAATATGCTTTGTTACTTGTTACTTTTCATTTTTATTTTCTTTTTGTGATTTTTAGATGGGGTACCAGATAAATCTTGATTTGAATCACTGCCTTTTCTTTGACTCTTGTTCTTTATTTATCCGGGAGACGATCCCAAATAAACAGGTATGGAAGCTATAATTGTAAACCACGATCGAATCTATGGAAGCATTGGTTTATACATTCCTTTTAGTCTCAACTCTAGGAATAATTTTTTTCGCTATCTTTTTTCGAGACCCGCCTAAAGTTCCAACTAAAAAGGTGAAATGATTTGTCATTATCTCAATTGAAGTACGGATCCTCCCAATATTGGGAGGATCCGTACTTCAACTAGTCCCCGTGTTCCTCGAATGGATCTCTTAGTTGTTGAGAGGGTTGCCCAAAAGCAGTATATAAGGCGTACCCAGTAAAACTTACAAGTAAACCAGATAAAAAGATGGCAACTAGGGTTGCTGTTTCCATGATTATATAGTTTTAAGACATTATAAAGTTTTAAGACCACAATGGATCTATGATAAGATCATTTATTTACAACGGAATGGTATACAAAGTCAACAGATCTTACTGAATATAAAATATTATGGCTACACAAACCGTTGAAGGTAGTTCTAGATCTGGCCGCCCAAAACGAACTAATGCGGGGAGTTTATTGAAACCATTGAATTCAGAATATGGTAAAGTAGCTCCTGGGTGGGGAACTACTCCTTTGATGGGTCTCGCAATGGCTCTATTCGCGATATTCCTATCTATTATTTTGGAGATTTATAATTCTTCCATTTTACTGGATGGAATTTCAATGAATTAGATTCACAAGAACCATTAACTGGCTTTTTCAATACAAAGTGAAGCGTTTAGGTTTCTGATTTTTATCCCATTCTATTTTGGTAGTTTGACCGTGGAATTTCTTTGTTTCTGTATTTCCGGAATATGAGTGTGTGACTTGGTATAAATGATCCTATGGATAGTACAGAGAATGGGTCTGTCATCTTGATAGAGATGGTTTTACTTCGTCGGATATTCATTCTAGTATCTGGAGCACGGAATATATGAAATAGATTACTATTAGAACTATGATTCATACTTAATAGTCAGACCTCGTGTCCGGACTTCAAAAAATTTTTTCAAAGAGTTAGAAGTTATAAATAGAAATATTTTTATTCTTTCAAACTTTCGTTTATGCTTATTTTGATCAAAGGACAAAACAAAGGTTTCTTTGGTTTGGATTTTTAGTCATTATATCTATTCATTGAATAAGTGATGATCCAATGGTTCTTACTCAGGGAATTTTGGGACTTAGACTTAGTTTGAAAGGGTTTTATTGAATCATCGTGGTTTTAGTATGAATCTGAGGTTTTAATCAATTCATAGGGTCTTAACAAGAGAATTCCTATCAATAATAAAGAAAACAGCAGTAAAGCCGCATTACACATAAATAACACCAAAGAAAATAGGTAAATAGAAGATTCAAGAGGCCTATAACGATCAATATATAGACGAATGAGCCGACTTGATTTTTTGGCATTATAACCACAAAGAAGAGCTTTCGGATTTTTATTCTTTAGTATCTTCAAAAAAAAAATTGAATCATAAATCATAGAATTAATAAATTTCAAACTTTATATTACACACATCCGTTAGAACTAGTATTTGGGTGTTTCTGTTTGAGCCGTACGAGATGAAATTTTCATATACGGTTCTCCGGGGGGGTCCCCTTGATTTACCTATCTCAATAAAATCTATGATTGGTTCGAAGAACGTCTTGAGATTCAGGCAATTGCCGATGATATAACTAGTAAATATGTTCCTCCTCACGTCAACATATTTTATTGTCTAGGGGGAATTACGCTTACTTGTTTTTTAGTACAAGTAGCTACCGGGTTTGCTATGACTTTTTATTATCGTCCGACCGTTACGGAGGCCTTTGCTTCTGTTCAATATATAATGACTGAAGCTAATTTTGGTTGGTTAATCCGATCAGTTCATCGATGGTCGGCAAGTATGATGGTCCTAATGATGATCCTGCACGTATTTCGCGTGTATCTCACCGGCGGCTTTAAAAAACCTCGTGAATTGACTTGGGTTACAGGTGTGGTTTTGGGTGTATTAACCGCATCTTTTGGTGTAACTGGTTATTCCTTACCTCGGGACCAAATTGGTTATTGGGCAGTAAAAATTGTAACAGGCGTACCAGACGCTATTCCTGTAATAGGCTCGCCTCTGGTAGAGTTATTACGCGGAAGTGCTAGTGTAGGACAATCCACTTTGACTCGTTTTTATAGTTTACACACTTTTGTATTACCTCTTCTTACCGCCGTATTTATGTTAATGCACTTCCCAATGATACGTAAGCAAGGTATTTCTGGTCCTTTATAAAGAATATATACCATCTTGTAATCAATCATCTATCACTTGGGGTAGGAACACTAGTATTTCATTGCTACAAATATGGATTATTGAAAAAAAAAATAAGACATGTATTGGGATATTTCTCTTCAACTCTACAAAAATGTATTATTTTTTTGACACTCATAGTTGAAGTGAATTTTCC